CTCAATCAAAGTTCTAAAAGAAGTTAATCGTAAATAAGAAGATTGTTTACGAATAAGCACTAATAAAATTTCGCACTCAAATACATAAGAATTGTATAGGAACCAAAAGAATCTTTTATTTTCTTTCGAAAAAACAAAAATAGATTTCTTCTGAGTAATGGGGAGATTATTCCAATTATGGTATTCGTGAAGAAAGAATTGCAATAAATGTAAAAAGGGAATATCTTGAATCCAGCACTGAAGGATTTGAACCAAGATTTCCATATGGATGGGATGAGGTATTAGTATATCTAAAACATAATTTAAATGCAATAATTTGTCCTCTAAAAAAGGAAAAATTGAATGAATTGATCGTAAATTATGATATTTGGGTATTTCTTTTTTTTCTAAATAAGATACTAATCGAAAGGAAAATGGAATTTCCACAATAATTGCAAAACTTTCTGATATAATTTGAGAATAAAAATGAGAATAAAAAAAAAAATTGTGGGTGTGCCCAACAAATAAATTTTGGTTAGAATAATTAACCGAATAAATTAAAGAATTCTTTTGATAGATTCGAGTAATTAAACGTTTTACAAGTGATAAACTAGATTTATTATCATAACCAAAAACTTCTACGGGTTCATAAAAAATCAAACCATTTAAACCATGATCATGAGCAAGTGCATAAATATACTCCTGAAACAGTAACGGATATAGGAAATATTGTTGCCAAGATCTACCTTTTTCTAAATATTCTTGTAATTCTTCCATTGACTTCAATTTCTACTTGAACCAGAAACAATAGGTATTTCTTGTATTATCAAATTATACATAGTGCAATGCGGTCAGAACAGAGTATGTATCATGTATGAAAAAAAAATATATACCCCGGAAGAGTCCAATCAACAGATCTTTTTCCTTTCCCCTTCTATCCAATGGGTTTATCTTCGTTCTATTAAATTATCAGAGGATAAAAAATCTTTTATTTTTGCAACCCGATCGCTCTTTTGACTTTGGAAAATTTTTTTTGTCAGTATACTGTTTCTTCTACACATTAGTTTCCAATCCATAATAGAAAATAATTAGGATTTTTTTTATTCTTAAAAAAAAGAATCAAAGGCCCATTCACAGGAGACCCCTTCCCCACATCAGGCACTAAGTTATTTTTAACCTTTAATTAGATCGGGAAATTATTCAAATTAAGAATAGAAGCTCGTTGCTTTTTTTTTTACCAGAATTAGAACCATAAAGCTCTATCCATTTATTCACTAGACCAAACTCTAACTGTGAATAGAATATAATAAGAAAAAATGAAAATGCAATTCCATTTTTTCTTATTATTTTATTACGACATGCGGTTTTTTCCATCCATTACCTTTCAGGATCAGTCGTGGTCTTATAGACTCTACCAAAAGTCTGGACGAATTAGTTACTTCATCCAAATGTGTAAAAAACCATAATCGCACTTAAAAGCCGAGTACTCTACCATTGAGTTAGCAACCCAGATAAATACGTATATACAAGCGGAAAAAATGGAATTGAACTATACAACTACGTAAAAACATTGAATTTGGAATTCAAAAGAAATATAAAGGAAAGATTGGATGATCAATTAAACAAAATAGCAAAGTGAATTGGATTAAATTAAAGACAGATAAAAAAAATGTCAAAATTCAGACCACCCCCCCTTTTTTTTTTAATATAAAAATTTTGGATTTTCGTTAAAAAAATATATCTTGTATAACAAACAGTAAATTTGGCAAACCCATAATTTGAATGAAGTAAAGGAAAAACCCATAAATAAATAAGGATCGAAATAAACGGATCTATTTATCTACGATCAAATTATATTTGTTCGATACACCATTGTCAATATGAATAAATTGTTGAGAAAAAAAAAATGAATAAAAAAAAAACTACATAAAATAAGGATTTGTGTTGGATTGGCACAACAAGAAATATGATAAATATAAAACATAATATAGAACAAGAAAAGAGCAAATTGTGAGTAAATAATTACCCCACAAATGTATACTAGTTACCTTTTTTTTTTATAATTTTTTTATTTATGAAGCTTTTTCTTTTAAAAATTCTGCTTTTCTTAAAATATCATAAACAGTTCCTGTAGGTTGAGCACCTTTTTCAAGGAAATAACGAATAGCAGGAACGTTTAAATAAGTTTGATTTTGTATTGGATCATAAAAACCCACCTTTCGAAGATCTCTTCCTTCTCGTCGGGATCGAACATCAATTGCAACGATTTGATAGATCGCTCATTGGGATAGATATAGATAAATAACCCCCCCTAGAAACGTATAAGAGGTTTTCTCCTCATACGGCTCGAGAAAAAATGATTCTAATATTTCTGTATATAATGTAAAATATATTACAAAATTTATGAATTAGACTATGATTTTAGTTTTTTTGTTCTTACTTACATACTTACATAAAACATAAAAAAAAAATAAAGAAAAAAAGAAATATCATTCCTACTCATAACTCAAGTTGGGTAATTCTGAAAAAGTCCGAAGGTAAATCCTTAGGCATTTCTTGAGTCGTCTCTAACCTCTTTTGTTTGTTTCGTCTCGAATCTATTTTGAGTCTCCATCATTATACTAAAAAAAATATTGAGACAATCTAAAATAGTGTTTCCTTGTTCCGGAATTCTTTCTCTTTGCTTTTCAAAATCATTAGGTTTAGATATTACTTCGGTGATCCTTACCTCCCTTTTTTCAAAATGGCAGCAACATACCTTTTGTTTTTTGTTATTTCTTTCTATGGAAAGATAATATGAACGATTTATTCCCTTGTAATGTAATATAAATATTTTTTTTTTATTTCATTTCAAACTTGTTGGGATTTGAATCCTTCAATTTAAAATTGAAATTTCTATATTGAGGATATACTTACAAAGTAGTCTAATTTATTAATTGTTACTAACCCTAGATTCGCCCCCCCGATAAATGCATCAATACGTTTTGCTCGAGCTCCATCATGTACTATTCCTATTTACCAACCCAATACAAATTAGGTTCCTAACAGGAATAGAACAAACTATGTCGATTCAAGAGCATCTTCATTCCTATAGAAAATGGCGGATGTAAGAATCCACAGTGAATTATGTCCTTCAAGTCGCACGTTGCTTTCTACCACATCGTTTTAAACGAAGTTTTACCATAACATTCCTCTCATTTTTCATTTTATTTTGAATCGGTATGGAATTGATTCAATATGGAATCATGAATAGTCATTGGCTCAATGGTACATAATATTTTTTATGTATGTATCTATGGAGAGGTAAATAATTATCTGAAAAAAGTCTTATATTATAAAGGATTTAAGTTATTTCGCCCCTCTATCCTATGGGGTGAAAGAAATTTCTAAAAAAGAAAAAAGAAAAATAAATGGATTTACTTAAATCTAATTAAAATCTTCAACAGATCATTCGGGATGTTAAATTATGAAAAAAATTCTTCTCGAACAAATAAACTCTAAATCTCAAAAGAACGGCCCTATGGGTTTTCCAATTCCGGAATAAAATCAGTTATTAACAAAATATAAGCTATTCCAATAACTCGAAAAAGTCATAAGTTTCTCTAATATCTATAATATAGATTTTTCAAATTTCTTCGAGTACCCAGGTTCATAAAAAAAAGAGTTTTTGTTTTCATGAGTATGAAATAGAAAAGGTCTCGTGTAAGGTATAAAGTAAAATTGAATTCGGTATTCTTTCTTTCAGATGAAAGAAAAAATTAGAATCAAGAATTAAGAAGAATCTAATCTTTTCGTATGCATCATATACAACGAAAATTTGTTACCGGGGGTAATCATGTATATTTAAAGAATCACAGACCCTTTTGACTTAATCAAAGAACTGCTGTTGCTGAAATACAACAATACATAATGTATATATATATACATAGGGCAGGGCTTGTTCATTTTATACAAACGGATTTGGTTTTACTTTTTTTTACCGGTTTAGAAGTTTTAAGACGAACGATAAAAGCAAAAAATTCATACCAAAAACCATGTAATCTTTAGTCTCCATGTACAGTGTGTAAGATACACACTTTTCTTTAGGCTTTCTTTCCTTGGGTTGGGGAATTGAATAGAAAAGGATCTTTTTTTCTATTTCAATTCAGAATTACATAATGAATTACATAATGCGAGAATTCACATTTCATGGAACAAAGAGTTTCCATAAGTAACTTACTTCAATATGACTATTTAAATAGTAGTCTCTGAATGGTAATGATATACCCAAAAATTGTTTTGAATTTAGAATTCAATGAAATATCTTTATTTCTACCCGTACACTCAATCGCATTTGGGAGAAACTAAATAAAAAAAGTCTAATTTTTATAGAAAAATCAGAACAAAAGGTGAGATCACATTATATCCAAGATTAAAGAAAAAAATTTCCAAGCTTAAAGATAAATTTGTTAAAGAGAAGAATCTTTCCTTTCTCATGTGGACACTCTGGGACGGAAGGATTCGAACCTCCGAATAACGGGACCAAAACCCGTTGCCTTACCACTTGGCCACGCCCCATTTCGATTTCTAATTTATCTTCGATACTAATAAAGACTAATATTGGTATTAGTCGTTCGTCAATCCCAATTCAAATATATATGAAATATATTACTGCTAGGATTCAACACATGGAAATATAGAAAAAAATGATTGATCATTCCATAAAATTCAATTAAGATATTGTATGAAACTAAAATTCCTTGTATTCTCATTTGAGAATGAAAGGGAAGATTTTTGATTTGAGAGCGTTCGAAGAACAAGAAGGTTTTTTGACCCACCTTTTAATTTTTCCCTCATAAAAAGAACTCAATCAAAATATAATTTTCTAATCTACAAGAATGAAATGTTTGTTATGCTTAATATCTTTAGTTTAATCTGTATCTGCCTTAATTCTACCCTTTATTCGAGTAGTTTTTTCTTCGGCAAATTGCCCGAGGCTTATGCCTTTTTCAATCCTATCGTAGATGTTATGCCTGTCATACCTGTACTATTTTTGCTCTTAGCCTTTGTTTGGCAAGCTGCTGTAAGTTTTCGATAAAATTTTTAATGCTCCGAAAAATTCATGATTTATCCAAAACAAATTTTCTAAAAATTTATAAGATCTTATAAATTTTACATTATGAACCCGCCATTCGAAAATAGAAATTCTTGTATTATATTGAATAACCGCGTGGTGATAAATTTTGATCAACTTATTTCCTCGTTCTGACCTTCCAGTAAACAAGGACTTTCTAAAGTCCCCACAATACCAAATAATGGATATGACCAAAAATTTTTGGTATTTTAGGTAATGAAAGAATAAGAATCTTGCTTTTCTTATTATTATTACATTACAAAAACAAAAAATTCGTAAAAATTACCTTTTTCAAGAAAAGATTTCATTTTCTTTTTGGTTTCTTTTGGGGGTGTTATGTCAACATAGTGTATGTGATAAAAAATAGGCAATCTATTTCCCTTTTCAAAAAAAATCTTGGAGATTGTGTAATGCTTACTCTCAAACTCTTTGTGTATACAATAGTAATATTTTTTGTTTCTCTCTTCATCTTTGGATTCTTATCTAATGATCCGGGCCGTAATCCTGGACGTGAGGAATAAAAAAAAATATTTTGAAAGTCTGAAGCGATCGAGGGGAGCGGAGAGAGAGGGATTCGAACCCTCGGTACAAATAACTCGTACAACGGATTAGCAATCTGCCGCTTTAGTCCACTCAGCCATCTCTCCCAATTTTAATTGCAAATTTTTTATGTGATGTGACAGGCGAAGTAAAAAAGATTTAAATTGAAAAAAGCGCGTTTTTCTTTATTTTTATTATTCAAATTTTATTATTATAATGAAAATTTCGAATACTTAATATAAGACTAAAATAACAGTAATGTAATATAAATATATTCTATATAAATATATATATTTATATTAAACTAGATAAGAGATCTATTAATTTGATTAGTAATTCAATTTTAGAGAATGTAATAATTCGACACAGATATCTTATCTGCAATAGAATAGATATAGAAAAAAACCTTACTTCCTTGATTTTCATTTTGTAAGAAAAGTCCATTCCCCCGGCCTGGTTAAGTACTGGCCGGGCTATTACATTACTTCTGATGAATCAATCATTTCATAGATCAAATGATTTCATTTTTTGTTTTTATTATATCAAATCAAAGATACTTGTTATTGAAGTTATTGAAGTAACAATAAAGACAATTTTCATCTCCATTCCAAGTGTAATTTCTTAGTATTATTAATATAATACTATAGAATATACTATAGAATATGAAAATGTAAGAATATTCAAATTCTTACATTTTTAGTTTTATTAATTAGTATTAAGTAGTATTTTGCATTTTGAGTCTTTTTTCTCAATTTAGTTAATTATTTAACTGGAAAAAAGCACATACAGATATTAAACAATATAATATCAAAAATAAAACACACATATGTTATAACATAACTCTTTTTTTTGTTCAAGGGACATTGAACATTTGAGATCCAATTAATCCGAGTTCAAATTCAAAAATCGGTCAGTTGAAGGGGAAGTAAAAAAAAAATGAGGAATTCGTCGTGGTTATAGTCCAGCTTCAATAATTCCTTCAATTTGGGACTGTCAGTAATGACTTATAACAAGTGAAAAATGAGACTTTTTGCTTTATTATAATTTGAGTATAATTTGGTTATTTTAAAAAACTTTCTGTACTTCGCCTTCAAGTACCCCTGGTCCGGGGGGATGAAGTGTCAACGCTCAAGTTTTAATGAGTCTGATGCTATTAAGATAGCATCTCATTCTTTTGTTCGACAAAAGGTATATTCATATATAATAATGAATATGAAGCGGGTATAGTTTAGTGGTAAAAGTGTGATTCGTTCAATTAATAACTTAAAAAGTTAAGGGGTCTTTCGGGTTTTTCATATTCCGATCAAAAAAAAACTTTATTTCCTGAAAAGAGTTTAATCCTTTTCCTCTCAATAGCATATTTGAGGAAAAATAGAAATTCTCACGATTTGTATCCAAAGTTCAATTGAAATTGAATAAAAGGGTTATAGAGTCGCGAAGCATAATTTTTGAAAAATTGGATCAAATCTTCCAATTAATAAGTATAAGTAAAGGATCTATGGATGAAGATAAAAAACATAAGTGCATTTCCAATCGTAACTAGATCTTCAATTTTTGTCTTGTAAAGGTAAGATTAAAGCCAAATAGCTAGAAAATGGTGGTTTTGGTTTACTAGAATCATCAGCATATTATTTTAGCTCGGTGGAAACTAAATGAAATTCTTTTCCTCAGGATCCCTCGAGTGGAAATAGGGAACGAAGTAACTAGATTAGACGGATTTGGGATAATAGAATCCCCCTCCTCTAGAGGGATCATCTAGAAAGCGAGTAGCTTTGGGTGTCTTTAACAAGAAAAGCTGACATAGATGTTATGGATCTAATTTTTGTTTCTGGGAATACATCAATCTTCCATAAAGGAGCCGAATGAAA